CTTTCTTCAATTAGTTGTTAATGTGAATGAACCATAACTATGTAGTCCTATTCCTAATAGATTGACCCCAAAATAGCATATCCAAATTATAAGAAATCCTATAGAAGCCACAATTGCCGAATCCACACCCTGAAAGCTCTGATTTGTTCTACTATGTAAATAAATCGCGAATATGGTCCAAGTAATAAATGCCCAAGTTTCCTTGGGGTCCCAATTCCAATAAGACCCCCATGCCTCATTAGCCCATACTGCTCCCGAAAGAATACCTATGGTTAAAAAAGTAAACCCTAGACTAATGACACGATAACTACACTGATCTAATTGTTGAGTTAATTGATACCTGTGATAATTTATAAATGAAAGAAAAGAAGTGTTTTGTAAAACACTTCTTTTTTCATTCACAAAGGAAAATGACCCAATTAATAAATGATTGCTTTTGCGAGGAATATCTAGGGTTTTTCGAAATGTAATGACTAAAAGAGCTACGGATAATAACGATCCACATAAAAGAGCTGCATAACTCAATAACATCATACTTACGTGCATCATTAACCACTGGGATTGTAGAGCAGGTACTAATATTGCAGATTGATGCATTTCGGTTGAAAGACCCGAAGTGGCAAAGCCTTGGGTAAAAATAGCACTTGGCGCGGTTATTGCGCTTAAATAACTTTTCTGGTTCCGTCTTTTAGGAAACATATGAATAATGGAGAAACTCCACGAAAGAAACATTAAAGATTCATATAAATCGCTTAACGGCAAATGTCTCGAATAAATCCAACGAGTAACTAATAATCCTGTTATACAGAAAAAGGTAGCCATCATGGCTTTTTCTGACAAATCAAATAGTACTACGGTTTGATGGAGTAATAAGGTCATCAAATGAATCGTAATAACAATTGAAATGATAGAAAAAGAGATGTGAGTTAATATATGTTCTAAAGTGGCAAATATCATAATTTTTTTTAGGGGGGTATCCTCAATTACGGAATGGAAATCCGGAATTGAATTCATTATAGGATCTATTGTGCCTTTTTTAGAGGATGCCGCCACTCGGACTCGAACCGAGATGCTCTAGCACTGCTTCCTAAGAGCAGCGTGTCTACCAATTTCACCATGGCGGCTTCATCGAAATAATCATAGTCCATATGATGTTCAATCGTCGAGATTGAGGGATTTAATGCAATCTATTTTAGGAAATGTTAGAATCGATGAATAAAGACCCGTTCAAATAAATATTTAAACGCTCAATAATCCTTAGTATCGTGGCAGGAGGTCATTTTAAACAGCAGGCTTTTCCATATTATAAGTTCTTCTGGAATAGTTGGAACTAGACGTTTATGCCCTGAGTCCGGGTATAGAACTAAGAATTTTTTTTTTCTCATTTTTTGACGATTCATTTCTCATTTATCTGATTTGATAGACCCGAAACGAAAAAGATTCATTTTTCAATGAACAAAATAAAACAATATTTTTTATATATCCCAACTTCATCACTACATCCAAAGGATTTCTATAAAAATTTGGATAGTTTGGTATCAAAGATGTATTAATGATTGGGATCTTCGTTGTATACATAACATAATTTGTGTGAGGATTTACCAAACCCATTAGGTATTGGACCGGGCATATCGTCTAACAAAAGAGTTTCAATCTTTATTGGAATTCTACTGTATGTACTTTATGTACTTTAACTTAGAAAACTTAGAAAATAAAAATTAAACTGATAAGATCTCTTTATATATAGATTTGAAATCTAATATTAATAGATAAAATAATTTAGATATTAGATCTAGATATATCGATTGATCGATCCTCCAGCTCAAACACGGGATAGGATCCATTGGGGTTGGATTACGTAAGATTGACTCATTCTTTAGTACATAAATAAGTCCATAAATATCGATCTAAATGGGATCCTGGCAGTTTTCTTATTTTTTTTTTTCTGTTCGAAATAAGAGGAAGTCCTTGTAGATATGTAGTGATTCAGAGAACTACAAATCAAAGTTTTAAAACGTATATTTTAATCAATTAGTTTCAATAATCCATTGACTTTGACTATGAATCTTATCCCCGCCTTACTTTGGAACAAAAAAGGGGGCTCTAACCTCGTTCATACTTGTTTCAGATTTTCCAAAAATCTTAATGATGTATAACTATTGGAGATACATAATCCAATAAGCCGATCCCTTCCTAAGAAAAAAAAAAAGTAAGAGTTTTGTTATTGTGAAAAATGAATCGATGGGGAAAGTTACAATCCCCATCTCGCGAATTATAAAAACCAATCAATGAAAGGTGAAACCTTGTATTTTGTGTCTAACTACTTCTTTCTTTTTTTTTTTTCAAACAAAAAAAGAAATCATTTTTAGAACCTAGTATACAGAATAATTTGTATTCTACATACCACAACAGCTAGTTCGATCCCATATTGATGAGTTCAAAACATTAGTTAATGTGAATTCTTCGTCTTATAAATTGAATCATCCAATTCATCGAGTCATGCTGATTCAGATTCAGATCATTCCAAGGCTTTATTACTTGTTTGTCGCACAAAAAAACTTTTTGAATGCCCGGTAGAAATAGATTTAGCTAAAGATAAAGCTTTTGCCGCGGCCTGATATCCCCTTCCTTTCCAAATATTTCTACGAATATGCTTTTTTGACAGAGAAGTACGTTTCTTTGGAACCGCCATTTCAAAATAAAAGGGTCACTCATTTTTATAGTTGGACGTGAAAGACATTTATTGTTCAATTCAAAATAGATTGTTCTTTCTATTAACTATTCATTATCTATCTTTATTCCATAGCCGATACTTATGCTTACTTCATAACATAGAAAGTATGGATACAGATAGATGAGCATCGCATATGGTATCATTAAGGATAAAAAAAGAAATGAAATAGAAGAAAAAGGAAAAAACGATGTGATTTTCAAGGGAATTTTTTTTTTTCACATTTCCATTACATCCAATGTTCGAAGAAAGAATAATTTGTACTGATTGGGGGCTTCATATCTTTATTCAATCTATGTCTACGGGCGGGATATCTACTACCGTTGAATCGGATGCCATTGATAAGAATTAAAAAGGTTCCAATTCATATCTCAGTCTATTTAGATAATATATATATATATATTATAAATGTTATATTTAATAAATCGAAAAGCTTAAGAACCCCTTCCTAATTTAGGAAACCAATAATGAATGTAACCTTTTTCTATTAATTGATCAAGCTCGGAGATAGAGTCCACATAATTAAAATTGAAATTAAATCATTAAATCAAAGTAGTTAATCCGTTAAACAATACATTACTTGATAAAATAAAGGGAATTTGAGTAATTTCTCATTTTAATTCTATGCGAAGTGACAAGTATTCTAGGATTTTTCATAAACACATAAACATGAGTTTGTTTTATTGGACTAGAAGCCAATCAATTCCAGAAAGAATTAGTTAATGACTCCGAAGAAACTAAAAAAAACTAGGTTTATTGGATCGAGTTATTGGCAGATCCTACGATACATATCAGAATAAGGTACTTGAATTTAATTTTTGGTATCATTCTTTTTCCTTACTATAATTGATATAAATATGGATAGAAATCACCGTATCGTATGTATATCGTATGTATATAGTAGAATAATTGAAAATTTCGTATTTTTTATCTTAATAAATACCTTCGTTAATAACTAGGTAGTAGCTTTTAACTAGTAACTTGTTTATTTGAAGAATTGTAACTTCTTCATTTTCATTTTTTGTTTTTTTTTTCAATAGTTTGGAAAGAATCAGAATAATTAAGAATGAAAAATCGTATTTGAGTTCTTTTATATCTTGTATATCTTGATTATTTTTTTATTTATTTGATTATTGCTCCTTCCGGAAGAAATAAGGGCTGGTGAATGGGAAACAATTAATAAGAATAAAAAAAGAAAGTTTGATTTTCTTATGGAACATACATATCAATATGCATGGATCATACCTTTCGCTCTACTTCCAGTTACTATGTCAATAGGGTTGGGACTTCTGCTTGTTCCGACCGCAACAAAAAATTTGCGTCGTATGTGGACTTTTCCTAGTGTTTCATTGCTAAGTATAGTTATGGTTTTTTCGTCCGATCTGTCTATTCAACAGATAAATGGCAGTTCTATCTATCAACATCTATGGTCTTGGACCATCAATACTGATTTTTCCTTAGAGTTCGGCTACTTGATCGATCCACTTACTTCTATTATGTCAATACTAATCACTACGATTGGAATTATGGTTCTTATTTATAGTGACAATTATATGTCTCATGATCAAGGATATTTGAGATTTTTTGCTTATATGAGTTTTTCCAATACTTCCATGTTGGGATTAGTTACTAGTTCCAATTTGATACAAATTCATATTTTTTGGGAACTAGTGGGAATGTGTTCGTATTTATTAATAGGTTTTTGGTTCACACGACCGGCTGCCGCAAATGCTTGTCAAAAAGCGTTTGTAACTAATCGTGTAGGGGATTTTGGGTTATTATTAGGAATCTTAGGTTTTTATTGGATAACAGGGAGTTTCGAATTTCGAGATTTGTTCGAAATCTTCAATAACCTGATCCGTAATAATGGGGTCAACTCTTTATTTGCTACTCTGTGTGCCTTCCTATTATTCGTCGGTGCAGTTGCTAAATCCGCACAATTTCCCCTTCATGTATGGTTACCTGATGCCATGGAGGGGCCTACTCCTATTTCGGCTCTTATCCATGCTGCTACTATGGTAGCAGCAGGCATTTTTCTTGTCGCTCGATTTCTTCCGCTTTTCACAGTCATACCTTACATAATGAATCTCATTTCTTTGATAGGTGTAATAACGGTACTATTAGGAGCTACTTTAGCTCTTGCTCAAAGAGATATTAAGAGAAGTTTAGCCTATTCTACAATGTCTCAATTGGGTTATATTATGTTAGCCCCAGGGATAGGCTCTTATCGAGCTGCTTTATTCCATTTGATCACTCATGCCTATTCGAA